GGTTTGAAAAACCTTTTGTAACTCTACTTTTCGATTATAAAAGATGGAATCGACCAAATCGATATATAAAAAATGATAAAATTGAAAATACTGTAAGAAATGAAATGTCACAATATTTTTTTTATACATGCCGAAGTGATGGAAAAGAACGAATATCTTTTACATATCCCCCCAACCTTTCAACTTTTTTTGAAATGATCGAAAAAAAGATACCTTCATTTACAAGAGAAAAAGCACCCTCTGACCAAGTTTATACTTGTTGGGGTTTGATAAATGAAGAAAAAAAGGAAAACTTAAAAAACGAATTTTTAAATCGAATTGAAGCTTTAGATAAGGAATGGTCTGTTGAAAATATACTGGAAAAAACTACTCGATTTTGTCATAACGAAACTAAAAAAGAATATTTACCTAAAATTTATGATCCCTTTTTGCATGGGATCTCTCGCGGAAGAATCAAAAAATTACCTCAATTCCAAATCTTAAACGAAACCTATATAAAAAAAAATATAGGGGGTTCTTGGATAAACAAGATTCATGGTATACTTCTGAAGATTAATTATCACAAATTTGAGCAAAAAATAGAAAAATTTAATATAAAATCTTTAGATAAAAAACTTTATTTTTTTTCCGAACCCCAAAAAAATAAAATTAATTCAGAAGAAGAGATAAAAATTTTAAAATTTTTATTTGATGTCGTGATAACGGATAGCAATGATAAAACTCTTATAAAAAATTTAAATTATTTCCATGAAATCAAGAAAAAAGTTCCTAGATGGTCATACAAATTAAAAAGTGAGCTGGAAGAATTGGAAGGTGAAACAGAAGAAACTGTACCAATGGAGCCTGGAATTCGTTCAAGAAAAGCAAAACGTGTAGTGGTTTTTACTGATATAGAGCCGCATAACGAGATTTATACTAATCTCAAGGATAATAAAATTTATGATCAAAACAATGAAATGGCTTTGATCCGTTATTTACAACAATCTGATTTTCGTCGAGATATAATTAAAGGATCCATGCGGTCCCAAAGGCGTAAAACAGTTATTTGGGAATTTTTTCAAGCAAAAATACATTCCCCCCTTTTTTTTGATAGAATAGATAAACTTTTTTTTTTTTCGTTTGATATATGGGGGCTAAAAAAAATTTTTATTAGAAATTTCATGTGGAAAAAAAAAAAAAAAAAAATAGAAAAAAAAGAAGAAGAACAATCAAAAAAAGAAGAAAACAAACGTATAGAAATTGCAGAAACTTGGGATAGCTTCCTTTTTGCTCAAATAATAAGAGGTTCTCTCTTAGTAACTCAATCTATTCTTAGAAAATATATTATATTCCCTTTATTGATAATAATTAAAAATAGCGTTCGTATGTTATTATTTCAAAATACCGAGTGGTCCGAGGATTTAAAGGATTTGAAACGTGAAATGCATGTTAAATGCACTTATAATGGGGTTCAACTGTCCGAAACAGAATTTCCAAGAAACTGGTTAACGGATGGTATTCAGATAAAAATCCTATTTCCTTTTTATCTTAAACCTTGGCATAAATCTAAATTTCAATCATCTCAGAAGGCTCGACTAAAAAAAACAAAAGACAAAGTAGAAAAAAGCAATTTTTGTTTTTTAACTGTTTGGGGGACGGAAACCGAACTACCGTTTGGTTCTGCCCAAAAAAAGCCCTCTTTTTTTGAACCTATTTCTAAAGAATTAAAAAAAAGAATAAAAAAACTCAAAACTAAGTCTTTTCTGGTTTTAAAGATTTTCAAAGAAAGAGCAACAATTTTCTTAAAAGTCGCAAAAGAAATTAAACAAATTAAACACTGGATTATAAAAAACTTTCTTTTTTTAAAAGGAAAAATAAAAGACCTTTCAAAACGAAATGTAATTCCATTATTTGGCCTGAGAGAAATATATGAATTAAATGAAACTAAAAAAGATTCAATAATGAGTAATCAGATGATTCATGAACTATCTGTTCAAAATAAATCCACGGAGTGGATAAATTCTTCACTCAGCGAAAAAAAAAATTTGATTGATAGAATAAAGACAATCAGAAATCAAATAGAAGAAATTTCAAAAGAAAAACAAAAACTAACTAATAGTTGTAACAAACCGCGTTATGGTTATAAAATAATTAAGTCATCAAAAAAATTTTGGCAGACATTCAAAAGACAAAATACTCGATTAATTCGTAAATCTGTTTTTTTTATAAAATTTTGCATCGAACAACTGTCTATAGCTATTTTTCTAGGTATCATTAATATTCCAAGAATTACTACACAACTTTTTTTTGAATCAACAAAAACAATTATTGATAAATATATTTACAAGAATGAAGAAACTGGAGAAAAAAAAAATAAAAAAAATACCATTTATTTTATTTCGACTATAAAAAATTTAATATCAAAAAAAAAAAAGATTAGTTATGACCTATGCTCTTTATCACAAGCATATGTATTTTACAAATTATCAAAAATCCAAGTTAGTAACTTTTCGAAATTAAAGGCTGTTCTTGAGTATAATATATGCATAACATCCTTTTTTGTTAAGAATCAAATAAAGGCTCTTTTTCAAGAACAAGGAATCTTTCATTATGAATTAAAAGATAAAACATTTTTAAATTCCGAAGTAAATCAATGGAAAAACTGGTTACGAAGTCATTATCAATACAATTTACCTCAGGTTGCGTGGGCTAGATTAGTAACCCAAAAATGGAAAAAGAAAATAAACCACGACTCTCTAGTTATAAAGCCAAGTTTAGCCAAAGAGGATTCATATGAAAAAAACAAAGTTGATAATTACAAAAAACAAAATTTGTTTGAGGCCGACTCGTTATTAAATCCAAAACATAATTTAAAAAAAGATTCTATATATAATATTTTTTGCTACAAATCTATTCATTCTACAGAAAAATTTTTTTTTTACATGCCTATAGGTATTACTCTAGATAATTGTTTAATCTCTTTTTTTCTAGAAAAATATAAGATTCGGGGTATGGGGGAAAACCGGCATAGAAAATATTTGGATTGGAGAATTCTAAACTTTTGGTTTAGAAAAAAATTAAATCTTGAGCCCTGGGTTGATACCAAAAGTAAAAAAAAATATATTAAGACTAAAGTTCAGAATTATCAAAGAGTTGATAAAATAACTAAGGCGGGTCTTGCAAAAAAAAAAATAAACTTTTTTGATTGGATGGGAATGAATGAAGAAATAATAAATCGTCGTATAACAAATTTTGAATTTTTTTTCTTTCCAGAATTTTTATTATTTTCTAGTACATATAAAAAGAAACCTTGGGTCATACCAATTAAATTACTTCTTTTCAATTTTAATGAAAACAAAAATGTTAATAAAAAAATCACTGGAAATAAAAACGGTTTTATACGATCAAATGAAAAAGAATACCTTCGATTTTATAATCTAAATAACGAAGAAAAAGAATGGGCTGGTCAAGGAGAGCTTGAATCATATAAAGAAAAAAAAATAAATTTTGAACCAGCTCTATCAAACCAAGAAAAAATTTTTGAAGAAAATTATGCGGAATCAAAGATAAAAAAACGTAAAAATAAAAAACAATACAAAAGCAATACAGAAGTGGAACTCGACTTTTTTCTCACAAGGTATTCGCGCTTTCAATTGCGATGGAATTGTTTTTTTAATAAAAAAATTCTCAATGATGTAAAAATATACTGTATGTTGGTTAGACTAAAAAATCCAAACGATATAGTGATATCTTCTGTTGAAAGAGGGGAGCTGAATCTAGACATTTTAATGATTAAGAAGAATTGCACTTTTGCAAAATTAATGAAAAAAGGAATTTTTTTTATTGAACCTGTACGTTTGTCTGTAAAAAACGATGGACAACTTATGATATATAGAACCATAGGTATTTCATTAGTTAAAAAAAAATATATATATAATTATGATTTCTTTGTTCCTGAAAACATTCTATCCCCTAAACGACGTAGAGAATTTCGAATTCTAATTTGTTTCAACTTAAAAAAAAAAAAAACGAGGGATATAAATTCAAGATTTGATAAAAATATTCAAAACTGGACCACAGTTTTGCACAAAAAGAAAGATCTTGATAAGGATAAAAAAAACCTAATTAAATTAAAATCCTTTCTTTGGCCCAACTTTATATTAGAAGATTTAGCTTGTATGAATCGCTATTGGTTTAATACTACTAACGGAAATCGTTTCAGTATGATAAGAATACATATGTATACACGATTTAAAATTCATTAATGATCGATCCTTTTTACTATATATAAATATAATATATTAAGTTACGGTGTATGAAAATAACTGTATGCACAAATATGAGGGATTGTTTTCAATTCAATCTTTATACATGAGATTAATTTAATCAATGACGTAGATACCAATCAGAACAGATCCATAAATAAATTAAAAGAATCCTCCTTTTTAGAACTAAATTTAGACTTTTTAATAAAATTAAGAATAAGAAGTTGCTAATTAAATTCAGATCCTTGTACAAAAAAAAATACCACTATTATTACTGATCAGTAAAACTCATATCTTTCAATTCATATAAAAAAGGGAAGGATTTCTTTTTATGATAAAAAATGCATTCATTTCATTTCAAGAAAAAAAAGAAGAAAGCAGGGGATCTGTTGAATTTCAAGTATTAAGTTTCACTAATAAGATACGAAGACTTACTTCACATTTGGATTTGCACAGAAAAGATTATTTATCTCAGAGGGGTCTACGAAAAATTCTGGGAAAACGTCAACGACTGCTGGCTTATTTGTCAAAAAAAAATAGAGTACGTTATAAAGAATTAATTAATCAGTTGAATATTCGGGAATTAAAAACTCGTTAAATTACAAAATTGTGAATTAATTAATTTTTTAGATATTTAATTTTTTGATAAACTTCTTTTTCAGCAATATAATTCATGCTAGAACGAATCAAGGAAAAACTTATGAAGAGACCAGTTACAGGAAAAGATCTTATGATAGTCAATATGGGACCTCACCACCCATCCATGCATGGTGTTCTTCGCTTAATTGTGACTCTAGATGGTGAGGATGTTGTTGACTGTGAACCCATATTGGGTTATTTACATAGGGGAATGGAAAAAATTGCAGAAAACCGAGCAATTATACAATATTTACCTTATGTAACGCGATGGGATTATTTAGCTACTATGTTTACAGAAGCAATAACAGTAAATGGACCAGAACAATTGGGAAATATTCAAGTTCCTAAAAGGGCCAGCTATATCAGAGTAATTATGCTGGAATTGAGTCGTATAGCTTCTCATCTGTTATGGCTCGGCCCTTTTATGGCAGATATTGGTGCACAGACTCCTTTTTTCTATATTTTCAGAGAACGAGAATTTATATATGATCTATTCGAAGCTGCCACCGGTATGAGAATGATGCATAATTTTTTTCGTATTGGAGGAATTGCGGCTGATTTACCTTATGGTTGGATAGATAAATGCTTGGATTTTTGTGATTATTTTTTAACCGAGGTTGTTGAATATCAAAAACTGATTACACAAAATCCTATTTTTTTAGAACGGGTTGAAGGAGTTGGGATTATTGGTGGGGAAGAAGCAATAAATTGGGGTTTATCCGGACCAATGCTACGCGCATCCGGAATACCATGGGATCTTCGTAAAGTTGATCGTTATGAGTCTTACGATGAATTTGAATGGGAAATTCAATGGCAAAAACAAGGGGATTCATTAGCTCGTTATTTAGTACGACTTAGCGAAATGACAGAATCCATAAAAATTATTCAACAGGCTCTGGAAGGACTTCCGGGAGGTCCCTATGAGAATTTAGAAAGCAGATGCTTTGATAAAAAAAGGAATCCAGAATGGAATGATTTTGAATATCGATTCATTAGTAAAAAGCCTTCTCCTACTTTTGAATTATCGAAACAAGAACTTTATGTAAGAGTTGAAGCCCCAAAGGGGGAGTTGGGAATTTTTCTCATAGGAGATCAAAGTGGTTTTCCTTGGAGATGGAAAATAAGACCACCGGGTTTTATTAATTTGCAAATTCTCCCTGAACTAGTTAAAAGAATGAAATTGGCTGATATTATGACAATACTCGGTAGCATAGATATAATTATGGGAGAGGTTGATCGTTAAAATGATAATTTATGCAACAGAAGTACAAACTATAAATTCTTTTGTTAGATTGGAATCTTTAAAAGAGGTCTACGGACTCATATGGATATTTGTCCCTATATTTTCTCTTGTATTGGGAATCATAACAGGTGTACTAGTAATTGTGTGGTTAGAAAGAGAAATATCTGCAGGGATACAACAACGTATTGGACCTGAATACGCCGGCCCGTTGGGAATTCTTCAAGCCCTAGCTGACGGGACAAAACTACTTTTCAAAGAGGATCTTCGTCCAGCTAGAGGAAATACTCCTTTATTTAGTATTGGACCGTCGATAGCAGTTATCTCAATTTTACTAAGTTATTCAGTAATTCCCTTTAGCAATCACCTTGTTTTAGCGGATCTCAATGTTGGTATTTTTTTATGGATTGCCATCTCAAGTATTGCTCCTATTGGACTTCTTATGTCAGGATATGGATCAAATAATAAATATTCTTTTTTAGGTGGTCTGCGAGCTGCTGCCCAATCGATTAGTTATGAAATACCATTAACTCTATGTGTTTTATCAATATCTCTACGTGCGATTCGTTGAAACCTAAACATTTTTACTATTACGTTTCTTCTAGACGAATAAGTTAAAAACAGAATATATATATTTAATTTTCGGGTTAATATTAATAAAAGGAGTTTGATAGTTATATATGAGTGAAAAAAACTGCTCATAAATTAGCAGTAAAAATTTTTTGAGTCTCATTTCCTATGTACAAAGGTTAAACGGAAATAAAAAAAATCGTAATAATTACTTTACCCCAAGGTTGGTTGATTTAGTCATCCTGGCTTGAAGCGGGTTCAAAATATTAACCGTCTGGCGTTTTCACTATCAGTTATATAGATTAACATACATGTATTACAAAGTGAGCGGCAATTAGGTAAAAGTGAGTGGATGGTTAGAAACACCAAAATACACAAAGAATTTGTAATAGAGATTAAACAAATTGAAAAGGATATTTATGCATACCATAAGATAACAAAAAAAGAAGGTTAATTGGGGCTTGAAATTAGTAGAAATGATCAGACAGTACTCCCCAAGATTCCGATTCAGAGTATGCTCCTATCCGCCGATAAATGTAATGACTATCAGAAACGAAATAATCTTTTATTTTTTAAGTCCACCAACTTTTTTATAAAAAAGAAAGAAGAATAGGAACGAAACAAGGATATTTTTTTTCATATATTTCGAAAATAAAATAGAATTTCTGTCATGAATAATAAACTAATAGGATGTCTAATTCTTTTTCGTAATTGAAAACCACGATGGGCTGAAATATTTATTTTTTTTTTACAAGGAGTTTTTTATTAAAGGATTAAGTTATTACTCAACAAATAGAAATTAAAATTTGTAAAGGATGAGATGAATTCCGAAGCGCTTTTTTTATTCTTATAATTTGAGCAGACAGAATTCCATTGGTATAATTCGGGACCCCAGATATATTTATATTTAATATATTTTAGAACACATCATATCCATCTAAATAATAATAATACTAATCTGGTCCTTAGATTTATTTATGGCCCCCGAGGAGCCGTATGAGGCGAAGACCTCATGTACGGTTTTGTAATAGCGGTGAGAGTAGTAATGTTATCACCGACTAGGATTATCTAACAGTTTAAGTACAGTTGATATAGTTGAGGCACAATCAAAATATGGTTTTTGGGGATGGAATTTGTGGCGTCAACCTATAGGTTTTATCATTTTTCTAATTTCTTCCCTAGCAGAATGCGAGAGATTACCGTTTGATTTACCAGAAGCGGAAGAAGAATTAATAGCAGGTTATCAAACTGAATATTCAGGTATCAAATTTGGTTTATTTTACGTTGCTTCTTATCTAAATCTATTAATTTCCTCATTATTTGTGACAGTTCTATACTTAGGCGGTTGGAATATTTCTATTCCGTATATATCTATTCTGGAGCTATTTGAAAGGGATCAAATTTTTGGAACAACAATTGGTATCTTTATTACATTAGCTAAAACTTATTTGTTCTTGTTCATTTCTATCGCAACAAGATGGACTTTACCTAGGCTAAGAATGGATCAACTACTAAATCTTGGATGGAAATTTCTTTTACCTATTTCCCTTGGTAATCTATTATTAACAACTTCTTTCCAACTCTTTTCACTATAAATTGAAAATGAATCCAATATATTCATTACTTTTTTAAACAAGAGAAAGAAACAAAGATAAAATTATTCATAGATAATTACAATATGCTTCCTATGATAACCGGGTTCATGAATTATGGTCAACAAACCCTACGAGCTGCAAGGTATATTGGTCAAGGTTTCATGATTACCTTATCCCACACAAATCGTTTACCTGTAACTATTCAATATCCCTATGAAAAATTAATAACCTCGGAACGTTTCCGCGGACGAATCCATTTTGAATTTGATAAATGCATTGCTTGTGAAGTATGTGTTCGAGTATGTCCTATAGATCTACCTGTTGTTGATTGGAAATTGGAAACGAATATTAGAAAAAAACGATTGCTGAATTACAGTATTGATTTTGGAATTTGTATATTTTGCGGTAATTGTGTTGAATATTGCCCAACAAATTGTTTGTCAATGACTGAAGAATATGAATTTTCAACTTATGATCGTCACGAATTGAATTATAATCAAATAGCTTTGGGTCGTTTACCAATGTCAGTAATTGACGATTACACTATTCGAACAATTTTGAATTCACCTCAAACAAAAAATGGGTAAACCCATTAAGTTTATTAAAAAAAGAATTCAAAATTTTTGAATTATATAAAGAATTTAATTAAAAACTTGTATTATATTTATATAATAATATTAAGTATTAAGGCTCATTCTTTTAATATAATAAATTCGTAATTACTTTCTTGAAACAGAGAGGTTGAACACTTTAGCATAAAAAAGCGAAACTGTCTAATAATTGTATCTACATAAATTCATATCCATTAGATTCTAATTTCACTCTATTAGAAACATATTAAAAACAAAATCCCCGGTTAAATTAATAAGGTCATGAAAAGGGTTTCGATTTTTTTTCTTTTTTTAATAATATAATGGATTTGCCTGGACCAATACATGATTTTCTTTTAGTTTTTCTGGGATCCGGTATTATAGTAGGAGGTCTGGGAGTGGTATTACTTCCCAACCCAATTTTTTCGGCCTTTTCCTTAGGATTTGTTCTTGTTTGTATATCTTTATTGTATATTCTATCAAATTCCCATTTTGTAGCTGCTGCACAACTCCTTATTTACGTGGGGGCTATAAATGTTTTAATCATATTTGCTGTGATGTTCATGAATGATTCAGAATATTCCACAGATTTAAATCTGTGGACCGTTGGGAATGGGATTACTTCGTTGGTTTGTACAACTATTCTTTTTTCATTAATTTCTACTATTCTCGATACGTCATGGTATGGGGTTATTTGGACTACAAGATTAAACCAGATTCTAGAGCAAGATTTAATAAGTAATAGTCAACAAATAGGAATTCATTTATCAACAGATTTTTTTCTTCCATTTGAACTCATTTCAATAATTCTTTTAGTTGCTTTGATAGGTGCAATTTCGGTGGCTCGTCAATAAAAAACGTTCGAATTAGTAAAGACTAAAGAAAAGTGTATGTTATTTTTTTTCGTTAATTCAATTAAATTTTATTGAATACTATTTAATTTTTTACCTTATTTTTACCTAAATATAGTGTTTATTCGGACTTTTTTGTTATATTCTAGTTGATTGAATCCGGTTAATTATTGTACATATTGAAATGAATCAAAATTGATAAGGAGTTGCTGAATGATACTCGAACATGTACTTGTTTTGAGTGCCTATTTATTTTTGATTGGTCTTTATGGATTGATCACGAGTCGAAATATGGTTAGGGCTCTTATGTGTCTTGAACTTATACTCAATGCAGTTAATATGAATTTCGTAACATTTTCTGATTTTTTTGATAATTCCCAACTAAAAGGGGATATTTTCTGCATTTTTGTTATAGCAATTGCAGCCGCTGAAGCAGCTATTGGATTAGCTATAGTTTCGTCAATTTATCGTAACAGAAAATCAACTCGCATCAACCAATCGACCTTATTAAATAAGTAGCATAAATAAAAAAATTATAGATTTTAATTTGCATATATAATAGGTTATGACTTACTAGAGTATATTTGTGAAAATAGAAGAAATCAAAGTATTTTAGCCCCATTTTTAATCAATTGAGCCAGAATTCGTTACAAAAATTCTATTAAAGGAAATCATTGCTTCATCTAGTATTTTAATATACCATTCAGTTAGAAGTTTACTAGATTGAAAATTTATGACATTCAAAAAACTATAGATTCTATGTCACATTCAGTAAAAATTTATGATACCTGTATAGGATGTACTCAATGTGTCCGAGCATGCCCTACAGACGTATTAGAAATGATACCTTGGGATGGATGTAAAGCTAAGCAAATAGCTTCCGCTCCAAGAACCGAGGACTGTGTTGGTTGTAAGAGATGTGAATCTGCCTGTCCGACGGATTTTTTGAGCGTTCGAGTTTATTTATGGCATGAAACAACTCGAAGCATGGGTCTAGCTTATTGATACGTTAACGAAAACCTCACTTGAATAAATTTGGAATAAATTTTATTTTTTTTTTATTGACAAGTACTCGTACTCAAAAAAGTTAAATTATATTTTTTTATTTATATATTTTTTTTGAGTACGCGTTCTTTGGACCTGGTGTATCTTGTCTTTACCACGAATGATTTTCCTTGGTTAACAATAATTGTTGTTTTTCCAATATCTGCAGGTTCGTTAATGTTATTTCTCCCGCATAGGGGAAATAAAGTAAATAAATGGTATACTATATGCATTTGTATCTTAGAACTTCTTCTAACGACCTACGCTTTTTGTTATAATTATAAAATGGACGATCCGTTAATTCAACTGTCCGAAGATTATAAATGGATAAATTTTTTTAATTTTTACTGGAGAATGGGAATAGATGGACTTTCTATAGGAACAATTTTACTGACGGGATTTATTACTACTTTAGCTACTTTAGCGGCTTTTCCTGTTACTCGGGATTCCCGATTATTCCATTTCCTGATGTTAGCAATGTACAGTGGTCAAATAGGATCATTTTCGTCTCGAGATCTTTTACTTTTTTTCATCATGTGGGAATTAGAATTAATTCCCGTTTATCTACTTTTATCCATGTGGGGTGGAAAGAAACGTCTGTATTCAGCTACAAAATTTATTTTATACACTGCAGGAAGTTCTATTTTTTTATTAATAGGAGTTTTAGGTATAAGTTTATATGGTTCGAATGAACCAACATTAAATTTAGAACTATTAGCTAATCAATCCTATCCTGTCACACTCGAAATACTATTTTATATTGGATTTCTTATTGCTTTTGCCGTCAAATCACCGATTATACCTTTACATACTTGGTTACCTGACACCCACGGCGAGGCACATTACAGTACCTGTATGCTTCTCGCTGGAATCTTATTAAAAATGGGAGCGTATGGGTTGGTTCGAATCAATATGGAATTATTACCTCACGCTCATTCTATGTTTTCTCCTTGGTTGATGGTAGTCGGTACAATCCAAATAATTTATGCAGCTTCAACATCTCCTGGTCAACGTAATTTAAAAAAGAGAATAGCCTATTCTTCTGTATCTCATATGGGTTTTATAATTATAGGTATTGGTTCTATAACAGACCTTGGACTTAATGGAGCTATTTTACAAATAATCTCTCATGGATTTATTGGCGCTGCACTTTTTTTCTTGGCAGGAACTAGTTATGATAGAATTCGGCTTGTTTATCTTGATGAAATGGGTGGAATGGCTATCTCCATCCCAAAGATATTTACAATGTTTACTATCTTATCGATGGCTTCCCTTGCATTACCGGGCATGAGTGGTTTTGTTGCAGAATTAATCGTTTTTGTTGGAATAATTACCAGCCAAAAATATTTATTAATTACAAAAATTTTAATTATTTTTGTAATGGCAATTGGAATGATATTAACTCCTATATATTTATTATCTATGTCACGTCAAATGTTCTATGGATACAAGTTAATTAATGTCAAAAACTTTTCTTTTTTTGATTCTGGACCCCGAGAGTTATTTCTTTCAATCTCTATTCTTCTACCCATAATAGGTATTGGGATTTATCCTGATTTTGTGCTCTCATTAGCAAATGACAAGGTCGAATCCATTTTATCTAATTATTTTTATGGATAGTTTTCAGGAAAAAAAAAAATTAAATTGAATTGTAATCAGAAGTCTTTGGTCTTTGTATTGTGAGAACCTTTTGAATCATTGTACTACTTGATTCAAAAGGTTCTTGATTATTTACTACTAAAACTAAATAAGATTTCTTAACTTATATTTATATATAGATACTATTCTTTTTTATTTGGATTCCTTTATTTTTTGGTTAATGTTTTATTTAATTCGATGTAAATGAACCATAACTATGTAAACCTATTCCTAAAAGATTGACGCCAAAATAGCATATCCAAATTAAAAGAAAGCCTATAGAAGCCACAATTGCAGAATTTATACCCCTAAGATTCCTATTTGTTTTAATATGTAAATAACTTGCGAATATGGTCCAAGTAATAAACGCCCAAGTTTCTTTTGGATCCCAATTCCAATATGAACCCCACGTTTCATTAGCCCATACAGCTCCTGAAAGAATGCCGACGGTTAAAAAAATAAATCCAAGACTAATAATACGAAAACTCCAATAATCTAATTGTTCAATCAATTGATACCTATAATAATTTCGAGAAAAACTAAAATTAATGTTTTGTTGTAGTAAAATATAATTTCTTTCATTTATGTCGTAAAGTACATCAAAAGAAAATAATTTATTAAATAAATTATTTTCTTTTTTATTCTTTTTCCAAAAAGTAGGGCCAACTTTTCGAAATGTAATGACTAGAAGAGCTATTGATAATAATGATCCGCATAACAGAGCGCCATAGCCTAATATCATCATACTTACGTGCATCATTAACCACTGGGACTGGAGAGCTGGTACTAATATTGCAGACTGAGGCATTTTGTTTAAAAGACCTGAAGTAGCAAAACCCTGAATAAAAATAGCACTTGGCGCAGTTATTGCGTTTAGGTGATTTTTTTTTTTTTTATTAAAATAGGAAACAATATGAATAATTGAAAAAGCCCACGAAAGAAAAATTAATGATTCATATAAATTACTTAATGGAAAATGTCCTGAATAAATCCAACGAGTGAATAATAATCCTGTTATACCAAAAAACGTAATTACGATCCCTTTATCTGATGAATCAAAAAATCCTATTATTTCATCTAAATTAACTAATAAAGTTAAAAAATAAATTGTCAGTACAATAGAAACGACCGAAAAAGATATATGAGTTAATATATGCTCTAAAATTGAAAAAATCATAAAAAATTTGTTAAAAATTAATACTAGGTTTTACCCGATTTTCGAAAAACGTCGGGTATTAATTTGATTATAAAACTTATAATATAATATCTCTTTTATAAGATCTTATGCCGCTACTCGGACTCGAACCGAGATGCTATAGCACTGCTTCCTAAGAGCAGCGTGTCTACCAATTTCACCATAGCGGCAACTTGTTCAAAACAATACTAACATATTTTTATTCAATCGTCGAGATTAAAATTTAAATAAAGAGGCCAATTCAATGGAATTTACAATAGATTTCATGAAGAAAAACTTGTTTAAATAGGTATTTGGGGTTTTAATTCAATTAAGATCTTTTTTATCTGAGTTAGTTTAAATTTTTTGAATTAACTTTTTGTACTTTCTTTTTTTTTTCTAAAATACAACAAAAAAATTATTTTTCTAAAAATTAAAACTTCGCCAAAATCCTTAGAAATTTTAAATAAAATTAGATTTGCCTAATTGCTCAAGATAAAAAAAATTATTATAAAACTACCTGTTTTGCTACATCTTTTTATATTGTACAAACATAAGATTTTTTGATCGCTTAGAAAAAAATTAAATATATTATTATTTATTATTTATTATTATCTAATATTCACTTGTTGTGGGTATATGATTTTATCAATTTTATTCCAAGTAAAGAATATAACAATTCAGATAAATAAAAATTCCTAAAGGTTTAAAGTTAAAATTTTTTCACTTAAGATTTTATTAATTTTAAGAACCTATTGATTTCGCTTAAAGATTTTGTATTTCCTCTTAACGAGGAAATACAAAATCTTTATTTTTTATTGCATCAAGTTTGTGATGGGGAAAATAAGAATCCCTTTTTTGGAAATAAAAAAAAATAAATGTTAACCTTTATTTTTATCTATATATTGTCTTTTTTTACTCTTTTGGTTCCTATTGATTATATATATTCTAAAAAAATTTGTTTTTTAGTTAGGATAATTCTAATTATTATAGTGTTTTTTATTTATTTTGTTGTACAAAAAAACTTTTTGAATTACCTGTAGAAAGTGATTTACCTAACGAAAAAGCTTTCAACGATGTCGAATATCCCTTCCTTTTCCAAAAATTTTTACGAATACGCTTTTTCGAGATAGAAGTACGTTTTTTTGGAACTGCCATTCAAAAATGAAAAAAAAAGTTTTTCAGTGGTATAGTTGGATGTCAAAGACATTTATTATTATATTCTTTCGTACTCCATATTGAGTTTTTTTCTTTAAAATTTTATTATATATTATTTTAAAAACAAAAAAGACATTCAAAAGTTTAAAACCCAACGGTTTTTTACTTTTTTTTTGTTTAAAAAAGTTTTTTTTAACGTTTGAAATCCGTACGAGAGTGCTAATTTAATTAATCTCTACTGATAGATTATATAATTAATAAAATTATGAAATTTCTTCACTTCATATGTAAAAAATAATATCGATTATAAAAATATTTCTTGCAAAAAAAAAAAATCACTTAGTGTACTGGAAGACAGTCACTAAATTCCAAAATTAAAATTAATTCCTTAATAATTCTAAATAATCAAACTTAATAATTCTAAATAATCAAACTCAAAAAATTTTTTTATGTAAAGTTTTTTTTATTATATAATTAATATTAAGTATTTTTTTTGTCGTGTAAATCTTTGTTCTATTCTTAATATATATATATAAATTATTGTAATACGTAATTATAATTAACTTTTTCTGTATCTGTATAAAATCACAATTATATTTAGTAGTAATAAAAAAAGACAAATAATTTTTTTTTGCAATAGCTTAGTAATATTATTTAATCACTTATAATTTTTTGATTTGAATATATATATATTTCTTTTCAAAGATTTATGAAGGATTATACTAATTCAAAAAAAAAAAAAAATATTTCGGTTTGAAATCGCGTGCTTTTTTATTGTCCCCTTTAAAAAAAAAAAAAATATATATATATACAAACCAGTGAATAAGAAATAAAAAATTTAAGAATAAAATAAAAAGGGTTTTTTATTTTATGGAACATACATATCAATATTCATGGATCATCCCTTTCATTCCACTTCCGGTACCTATTTTACTAGGAGTTGGACTTCTACTTTTTCCGACAGCAACAAAAAATCTTCGGCGTATGTGGACTTTTCTGAGTATTTTTTTGCTAAGTATAGTTATGATCTTTTCACTCTATCTATTTATTCAACAAATTTTTCTAAGTTCTATTCATCAAAATGTATGGTCTTGGACCATAAATAATGAATTTTCTTTTGAGTTCGGTTACTTTATTGATCCACTTACTTCTATTATGTCAATATTAATTACAACTGTTGGGATTTTGGTTCTGATTTATAGTGACAATTATATGTCTCATGATCAAGGATATCTGAGGTTTTTTGCTTATATGGGTTTTTTTAATACTTCAATGTTAGGATTAGTTACTAGTTCTAATTTGATCCAAGTTTATTTTTTTTGGGAATTAGTTGGAATGTGTTCATATTTATTAATAGGTTTTTGGTTCACACGACCTGTTGCGGCGAATGCTTGTCAAAAAGCTTTTGTAACTAATCGTGTAGGGGATTTTGGTTTATTATTAGGAATTTTAGGTCTTTATTGGATAACAGGCAGTTTTGAATTTCAGGATTTGTTCGAAATATTCAATAATTTAATTTTAAATAATAGAGTAAATCTCTTATTCCTTACTTTGTGTGCATTTCTCTTATTTGTGGGTCCTATTGCTAAATCCGCACAATTTCCTCTTCATGTATGGTTACCCGATGCCATGGAGGGCCCTACTCCTATTTCGGCTCTTATACATGCTGCTACTATGGTAGCGGCGGGAATTTTTCTTGTAGCTCGTCTTCTTCCTATTTTTATAGTTATCCCTTTTATAATGTATATAATATCTTTGATAGGTATAATAACAGTACTCTTAGGAGCCACTTTAGCTCTTGCTCAAAAAGACATTAAGAGAGGTTTAGCCTATTCTACAATGTCTCAACTGGGTTATATGATGTTAGCTCTAGGTATGGGGTCTTATCGATCCGCTTTATTTCATTTGATTACTCATGCTTATTCTAAAGCTTTGTTGTTTTTAGGATCTGGATCCATAATTCATTCAATGGAAGCTATAGTTGGATATTCTCCCAATAAAAGTCAGAATATGATTCTTATGGGTGGTTTGACAAAACACGTACCGATTACAAAAACTGCCTTTTTAGTAGGAACACTTTCTCTTTGTGGTATTCCACCCCTTGCTTGTTTTTGGTCTAAAGATGAAATTCTTAATGATAGTTTGTTGTTTTCGCCAATTTTTGCAATAATAGCTTGTTCAACAGCGGGATTAACCGCATTTTATATGTTTCGGATTTATTTACTTACTTTTGAAGGACATTTAAACACTTATTTTATAAATTACAGTGGAAAAAAAAGTAGCTCCTTATATTCAATTTCTTTATGGGGTAAAGAAGAAGAAAAAAGACTTAATAGAAATTTTGAGTTAGTACCATTATTAACAATGAATAATACGAAAAGAGCTTCTTTTTTTTGCAATAAAACATATAAAATTAGTAATAATGTAAGAAATCAAACTTTTATTACTGTTGAAACTTTTGTACTTAATACAAGAACTTTCTATTATCCCCATGAATCAGACAATACTATGCTATTTCCTATGCTTGTATTGCTTTTATTTACTTTGTTTATTGGGGCCGTAGGAATTCCTTTCAATCAAGAAGGACTAGACTTTGATATATTATCAAAATTATTCACGCCGTCGATAAACCTTTTGCATAAAAATTCACAAAATTTTGTCGATTGGTATGAATTTTTAAAAAATGCAACTTTTTCGGTCAGTATAGCTTCTTTTGGAATATTTATAGCATACTGTTTATATAAGCCTTTTTATTCA